CTGAAACCTTGGCGAAGATCTAAAGTACGATCTCATCATAGAGATAGAGATCAGAAAATAAGCAAAAAGGAGAAAAAAGACAATTTTTGTTTTTTAACAATCTGGGGAAGGGAAGCGGAACTACCTTTTGGGTCTCCCCGAAAACGACCTTCTTTTTTTGAACCCATTTTTAACGAACTCGAAAAAAAAACGAGAAAAGCGAAAAGGCAATTTTTTCAAGTTATAAGGGTTTTCAAAGAAAGAAGAAAAGGTTTTATAAAAGTTTCAAAAGAAAAAACAAGACTAGTTATAAACCTAATAATGAAAGAACTTGAAAAAGTAAACCCCATTTTCTTATTGAAATTGAGAAAGGTAAAAGTATATGAATCGAATGAAAACGAAAAAGATTCCAATATAAATAATAAGATTATCCGAGAATCGACCATTCGAATTCGATCCGCGAATTGTGTAAATGAAAATTATTCACTCATAGAAACAAAAATGAAAGATCTTGCTAATAAGACAATCACAATTAGGACTCAAATAGAAGGAATCACAAAAGGAAAGAAAAAAATAGTTCGAGCTTGTGATGATAAAAGATCGGAATCGAAGAAGGATATTTGGCAAATATTCAAAAGAAAAAATATCCGAGTAATACGTAAATCACATTATTTTATGAAATCCTTCGTTGAAAAAATATACATGGATATATTACTATGTATCATTAAGATTCCAAGGATCAATGCACAACTTTTCTTTGAATCAACAAAAAAAATGATCAACAAATCCATTTCCAACGCTGAAACAAATCAAGAAGGAATTGAGAAAACAAATCAAAATACAATGAACTTTATTTCGACTATAAAAAATCCGTTTTCGAATTTTTCTAATACTAATATTAGTAATCAAAATGTTAGGAATAATAATTGTGACTTATCTTCTTTGTCTCAAGCCTATGTATTTTATAAATTATCACAAAATCAATTACTTAACAAGTATCATTTGAAATCTGTACTTCAATATCACCACACCTATCCTTTTCTTAGGGATATAATCAAGAATTATTGTACGACACGAGGAATATTTGATTCCAAACCAAGGCAAAAAAAAATGCATAAGTCTGGAATGAATAAATGGAAAAATTGGTTAAGGGGTCATTATCAATACAATTTATCTCAGACCAAGTGGGATCACTTAGTACCGAAAAAATGGCGAAATAGAGTCAATCAATGTCGTACGATTCAAAAGAAAGACTCAATGAAATTAGATTTATATAAAAAAGAAAAAGACCAATTAATTCATTACACGAAACAAAATTACTATGCAGTGGACTCATCGATAAGTCAAAAAGAAAAATGGAAAAAACATTACGGATATGATCTTTTGTCATATAAATATATAAATTATGGGAATAGTAAGGACTCGTATATTTCTGGATCAACATTACAAATAGAGGACAAAAAAATTCCATATAATTTCAATACAAATACACTTAAATCCGAATCATTTTATAGATTGATAAGTATATCTATTAGTGATTATCTAGAAAAAAGATCTATTATTGATATGGACAAAAATATGGATAGAAAATTTTTTGATTGTAGAATTCTCCATTTTTGTCTTAGAAATAATATCGATATTGAGACCTGGGCCAATACGCATACCGGCACCAAGATTCATAAAAATGCTAAAACTGAAACTCCAAATTCTCAAAAATTTGAAAAAAAGGATCCTTTTTCTTTTACGATTCATCACAAAATCAACCCATCCAATCAAAAAAATATTTTTTTTGATTGGATAGGAATGAATCAAGAAAGGTTATATCATACCATATCCAATTTAGAACCTTGGTTTTTCCCAGAATTTGTACTACTTTTTGATGTGTATAAGATTAACCCGTGGATCATACCAATCAAATTACTTATTTTTAATTTGCATTTCTATGAAAAAAATATTAGTCAAAATGAAAAGAAAAAATATCTTGAATTAGAAAATTCCAACCCCCCAAAAAACAAACAACAGGGTCAAAGAGATTTTGTATCAGATCTACGAAAACAAAACAAAAAGAAAAATCTTGAAGAAGATTACACGGGAGCAGACATTAAAAAGGGTAGAAAGAAAAAACAATTCAAGAGCAAGAAAGAAGCAGAACTGGATTTCTTCCTGAAAAAATATTTTCTTTTTCAATTAAGATGGGATGATTCCTTGAATCAAAGAATGATCAATAATATCAAGGTATATTGTCTCCTACTTAGACTGATAGATCCAAGAGAAATTGCTATATCCTCAATTCAAAGAGGAGAGATGCATCTGGATGTAATGTTGATTCAGAAAGACCTAACTCTTACAGAATTGATAAAAAGAGGAATATTTATTATCGAACCAATTCGTTTATCTATGAAAAAGGATGGAAAATCTATTATATATCAAACCATAGGTATTTCATTGGTTGATAAGAATAAGCGCCAAACTAATGGAAAATGCATAATAAAAAGTGGATATGTTGAAAAAAAGAATTTTGATGGATCCATTGCACAACACAGCAATATGCTTGTGAATAGAAACAGAAATCATTTTGATTTCCTTGTTCCCGAAAATATTCTATCTCCCAGACGTCGTAGAGAATTTAGAATTTTAATTTGTTTCAATTCCCGGAATTGGAATGTTGTGAATCGAAATCCACTATTTTGCAATCAAAACAACATAAAAAACTGGGGACAATTTTTAAACGGGGAAAAGCATCTTAATACAGATGTAAATAAATTCATTAAATTCAAATCGTTTCTTTGGCCCAATTATCGATTAGAAGATTTAGCTTGTATGAATCGTTATTGGTTTGATACCAATAACGGTAGTCATTTCAGTATGTCAAGAATACATATGTATCCACGATTCAGAATTAGTTAATAGTATATTTCCTATATATCTATCGCATGCCATATTCGGTGGATAAAAACCGAAAGATATACACATACACCATGTTACATTCTGATAAATGTATCATCCCTTTCTATCCAAATCAAATTACAAATTTGATTTGGATAAAATTAATATAAATTTGAAGTAGTGTATATGAAGAAATCCCATTTTTTTTGTACTAGATTCAAATAACTGGAACTAACTGGTATAATAATAATAATTATTTTTCCTGATCGGTAAAATACACGGAAAAGAAAAAAATAGAAAAATTGGTTTTTTATGGTCAAAAATGCATTCATCTTAGCTATTCGACAAGAAAAAGAAAAAAACTGCGGATCTGTTGAATTTCAAGTATTCAGTTTTACGGATAAGATACGGAGACTCACTTCACATTTGGAATTACATAAAAGAGATTTTTTATCACAAAGGGGCCTACGGAAAATTCTGGGAAAACGTCAACGGCTACTGGATTATTTGTCAAATAAAAATGGAGTACGTTATAAGAAATTAATTGGTCAATTAGGTATTCGGGAGTCAAAAACTCGTTAATTTGAAGGTTGGTTTGCATTTTTTTCTTTAGTTATTAGTAGTTATTAAATTTTTCATTTTGATGAACTTCGTTTGATAAATTCATGGAATAATGAATTAAGGAAGAAAAGATATGACTGTACCGGCTACAAGAAAAGATCTCATGATAGTTAATATGGGTCCGCATCACCCATCAATGCATGGTGTTCTTCGACTAATCGTTACTCTTGATGGTGAAGATGTTATTGACTGTGAACCCGTATTGGGTTATTTACACAGAGGGATGGAAAAAATAGCAGAAAATCGAACAATTATACAATATTTGCCTTATGTAACACGGTGGGATTATTTAGCCACTATGTTCACAGAAGCAATAACAGTAAATGCACCAGAACGATTGGAAAGTGTTCAAGTACCTAAAAGAGCCAGTTACATTAGAGTCATTATGCTGGAATTGAGTCGTATAGCTTCTCATTTATTATGGCTTGGGCCCTTTATGGCGGATATCGGCGCACAGACTCCCTTTTTCTATATTTTCAGAGAAAGGGAATTGTTATATGATCTATTCGAAGCTGCTACGGGTATGCGAATGATGCATAATTATTTCCGTATTGGGGGGGTTGCTGCTGATCTTCCTTATGGCTGGATAGATAAATGTTTGGATTTCTGTGATTATTCTTTAACAGGAATTGCTGAATATCAAAAACTTATTACACGGAATCCCATTTTTTTGGAACGAGTTGAAGGAGTGGGCATTATTGGTGGAGAAGAAGCAATAAATTGGGGTTTATCAGGGCCGATGTTACGTGCTTCTGGAATACAATGGGATCTTCGTAAAGTTGATAGTTATGAGTGTTACAATAAATTCGATTGGGAAGTCCAATGGCAAAAAGAAGGAGATTCACTAGCTCGTTATTTAGTCCGAATCGGTGAAATGAAGGAATCTATAAAAATTATTCAACAGGCTCTAGAAGGAATTCCTGGGGGACCCTATGAAAATTTAGAAGTCCGGCGCTTTGATAGAGCAAAAAATTCCGAATGGACTAATTTTGAATATAGATTTATTACTAAAAAACTTTCACCCAATTTTGAATTGTCGAAACAAGAACTTTATGTAAGAGTAGAAGCCCCAAAAGGAGAATTAGGAATTTATTTGATAGGAGATAGTAGTGTTTTCCCCTGGAGATGGAAAATTCGGCCGCCTGGTTTTATCAATTTGCAAATTCTCCCTCAATTAGTTAAAAGAATGAAATTGGCCGATATCATGACGATACTAGGTAGTATAGATATCATTATGGGAGAAGTTGATCGTTGAAATGATAATTGATACGACAGAAGTAGAAGTACAAGCTATCAATTCTTTTTCTAGATTGGAATCCTTAAAAGAAGTTTATGGACTCATATGGATCTTTGTTCCCATTTTCACCCTTCTATTAGGAATCACAATAGGGGTCCTAGTAATTGTGTGGTTAGAAAGAGAAATATCCGCAGCAATACAACAACGTATTGGGCCTGAATATGCCGGTCCGTTGGGGATTCTTCAAGCTCTAGCAGATGGGACCAAATTACTTTTTAAAGAGGACCTACTTCCATCTAGAGGAGATATTCGTTTGTTTAGCGTGGGACCGTCTATAGCGGTCATATCAGTTCTACTAAGTTATTTAGTAATTCCTTTTGGATATCGCCTTATTTTAGCCGATCTCAGTATAGGTGTTTTTTTATGGATCTCCATTTCAAGTATTGCTCCTATTGGACTTCTTATGTCAGGATATGGATCGAACAATAAATATTCCTTTTTAGGTGGTCTACGAGCTGCTGCTCAATCTATTAGTTATGAAATACCATTAACTCTATGTGTATTATCAATATCTCTACGTGTGATTCGTTGGAACATGATTATTTTCCCTTCTCTCTAGAAATAAAGTAAAGAGGTTGAATATATTGAATGGATATTTTCATTTTTTATTCATCATTAGGGTTGATGAGTTAAACTAGATAGTTATATGAGTAAAATCAAACTGCTTATAAATTTGCAGTAAGAAGAGAAAATCTCATTCCCTATGTACAAGAATATAAACATAAGCAGTATATAAACTGTTTACCCCAAGATTAAGATTCTTTGACTAATTCTCATATCTTGAAGCGGGTACAAAAGATCAACGTATGGGGGTTCCACTACTTTTTTATATGTATTACCATACGGGGGATCAATCAAAAATCAGTGAACAGTTAGGAACACCAAGGTACACAAAGGATTAGTAATAGAGATAATATAAGGTATCAAAAAACGGTATTGTTATATAAAACTTTGGATAAAACGAATCATAATGGGGACTTTAAGTTGGTAGAAATGACCAAGCAGTACTTCCCCACGATTCCGATCTAGAGTATACTCCTATTCACTGATTAAAGAAATGACTATCAAAAACGAATTAATCCTTTATTTTTTTTTCAGAGTACCCTCCCTCTGAGAAAGAAGAACAGGAACAAAAGAAATAGAATTCAAAAATAGAATGAGAAAAATGAATAAATAATAATACAAAGGATCTTTATTTCTTATTTTCCCCATCCATATCTATACATAACATATAGAATTCTTATCATGAATTTTGAATTAATACCCAATTCTTTCTTTATCTTTATAGTTATTGATAGAACATATTTATTGATATAACGAGTATTTTATTAAAAGATTAAGTTATTACCAAACAAAGATAAATTAAAATTGTAATGGATAAGATCAATTCGGAAGCACCTTTTCTATTTGAGCAGACGGAATTTCATTGGTCTAATTTTTGGCTTCCCGATGTATATTTACCATCCAAATAAGGACGGAGATAATATCGAGCAAGTTCTTACATTTATTTGTGGCCATAGAGGAGCCGTATGAAGCCGAAGTCTCATGTACGGTTTTGAAATAGCGATGCGAGCAGTGATGTTATTATCGACTATGATTATCTAACAGTTTAAGTACAGTTGATATAGTTGAGGCGCAGTCAAAATATGGATTTTGGGGGTGGAATCTGTGGCGTCAGCCTATTGGGTTTGTTGTTTTTCTAATTTCTTCTCTAGCAGAATGTGAAAGATTACCCTTCGATTTACCAGAAGCAGAGGAAGAATTAGTAGCAGGTTATCAAACGGAATATTCAGGTATCAAATACGCTTTATTTTACCTTGCTTCTTACCTAAATTTATTAGTTTCTTCATTATTTATAACAGTTCTTTACTTAGGTGGGTGGAATTTCTCTATTCCGTATATATCTATTCCTGAACTTTTCGGAATAAATCAAATGGATGGAGTCTTTGGAACGACAATTGGGATATTTATTACATTAGCTAAAGCTTATTTGTTTCTGTTCATTCCTATCGCAGCAAGATGGACTTTACCTAGAATGAGAATGGACCAGTTATTAAATCTTGGATGGAAATTTCTTTTACCTATTTCCCTGGGTAATCTATTATTGACAACTTCTTCCCAACTTGTTTCACTATAAATACTATAAATAATAGAATAAGATAACGATATTCTAGATTCATAATTGATCTCAAACAAGAGAAAGAAACATCAATTTATTCACGGAGATCCACAATATGTTCCCTATGGTGACCGGGTTCATAAATTATGGTCAACAAACAATACGAGCAGCAAGGTACATTGGTCAAAGTTTCATAATTACCTTATCCCATACAAATCGTTTACCTGTAACTATTCAATATCCTTATGAAAAATCGATCACATCGGAGCGTTTCCGTGGTCGAATCCACTTTGAATTTGATAAATGTATTGCTTGTGAAGTATGTGTTCGTGTATGTCCCATAGATCTACCCGTTGTTGATTGGAAATTTGAAAAAAATATTAAAAAGAAACAATTGCTTAATTATAGTATTGATTTTGGGGTCTGTATATTTTGTGGTAACTGTGTCGAGTATTGTCCAACAAACTGTTTATCAATGACTGAAGAATATGAACTTTCTACTTATGATCGTCACGAATTGAATTATAATCAAATTGCTTTGGGTCGGTTACCAATGCCAGTAATTGGAGATTACACAATTCAAACAGTTATAAATTCGACTCAAATCAAAATAGACAAGGATAACCCCCTTGATTCAAGAACGGTTACTGATTACTAAGATTTCCTTTTGATATAAAGGATCCAAGCCGCTTTTGGGGGGTTGGTCAGAAATTACAAATAATAACTATTGATTGTTGAGAATCACTCTTTGTTTTAAACTGAGAATATGGTTTAGTGATGATTTTAAAATAGAAAATTCCAACTATTCTTTTCTTTTTTCTTTTAGATAAAAATAGAAAATAGATAAAAAGGAAAGTAGGATTGGCCAATAACTTTAATAACTTTATCTATATCTACATTAATCCATATTAAGATTGAATTCAATTGGGAACCCATCATATACAATAAAAAAAAAAATAAAGGTAACACCCTTTTCTTTCCTGGACTATTTAGTAAGGTCATGAAATATTTCGACTTATTTATCTGTTATACATAATGGATTTACCTGGACCAATACACGATATACTTTTAGTATTTCTGGGATCAGTTCTTATATTAGGAGGTCTAGGAGTAGTATTATTTACCAATCCAATTTATTCTGCCTTTTCGTTGGGATTGGTTCTTGTTTGTATATCCTTATTTTATATTCTATCAAACTCCTATTTTGTAGCTGCCGCACAGCTCCTTATTTATGTAGGAGCCATAAATGTCTTAATCATATTTGCTGTTATGTTCATGAATGGTTCAGAATATTCGAACGATTCCTATTTTTGGACTGTTGGAGATGGAGTCACTTCACTGGTTTGTATAAGTATTCTTTTTTCACTAATTACTACTATCTTAGATACGTCATGGTATGGAATTATTTGGACTACAAGATCAAATCAGATTATAGAACAGGACCTTATTAGTAACGTTCAACAAATTGGAATTCATTTATCAACAGATTTTTATCTTCCGTTTGAACTCATTTCTATAATTCTTTTAGTTTCTTTGATAGGTGCAATTACTATGGCTCGTCAATAAGAAATACTTAGAATTAATACAATTATTAGAAATTCAAAATCCAATGAAAAAGGGAAAGTTTTTCATTTAATCTACTTCTGATACCCTCTTTTTTCTGTAATTACTCGATTCTGGTCAATCAAATCGGTTGAATTGTTGTTCATATTGAAATGAATCGAGATTCATGAGGAGTTAGCCAATGATGTTTGAACATATACTTTTTTTGAGCGTCTACTTATTTTCTATCGGTATCTATGGATTGATCACAAGTCGAAACATGGTTAGAGCACTTATGTGTCTTGAGCTTATACTAAATTCGGTTAATATAAATCTCGTAACATTTTCTAATATATTTGATAGTCGCCAATTAAAAGGAGACATTTTCTCAATCTTTGTTATAGCCATTGCGGCTGCGGAAGCAGCTATTGGGCTAGCTATTGTTTCGTCGATTTATCGTAACAGAAAATCAACTCGTATCAATCAATCAAATTTGTTGAATAATTAGTCATAACTATCATATAAATATAAATAAAGACATAAATAATAAAATAATATAAATAAAATATAGATATAAATTCTTTCATTTTTTATTCTTTTTTTATAGTAATATGTATAGTAATACATTTTTATATTACTATTGAAATAGTGATGATCTGTTGGCCAATGTCAATGTGAAGTCATATGTGTGACTTGTATAATCATGGTTGTTGAAACGGAAATCAAAGTATCTTGGTCCTTTCTCATGAACAGATTTAGAAATATATTGATTTTTAACATTAGATTTTTTGATAAACCATTGATTCGTCTGGTGTCTACAATACAATATAAATATATAATTCATTTCCTCCTGATTTTACTTTACCAGATCGAAAATTTTTTATGTTCAAAACTGGAATTTATAGACCCAATGTCACATTCAGTAAAAATTTATGATACATGTATAGGGTGTACTCAATGTGTACGAGCCTGCCCCACAGATGTATTGGAAATGATACCTTGGGACGGATGTAAAGCTAAGCAAATTGCTTCCGCGCCAAGAACCGAGGACTGTGTAGGTTGTAAGAGATGTGAATCCGCTTGTCCAACAGATTTTTTGAGTGTCCGTGTTTATTTATGGCATGAAACAACTCGCAGCATGGGTCTATCTTATTGATACGTTATAAAAAACTCCACTTGAATCATTTGATTCCTTTTTACCGACAAAAACCCGTACTCGAGAAAATATATTATTCCGAGCACGGGTTTTTTGGTCAAAATGCATCTTGTCTTTATCACGAGTTATTTCCCTTGGTTAACACTACTTGTAGTTTTGCCGATATTCGCGGGTTCTTCAATTTTCTTTCTTCCTCATAGGGGGAATAAGGTAATTAGGTGGTATACTATATGTATATGCTTATGGGAACTCCTTCTAACAACCTATGTGTTCTGTTATCATTTCCAATTGGATGATCCATTAATTCAATTGGAGGAGGATTTCAAATGGATAAATGTTTTTGATTTTCACTGGAGACTGGGAATCGATGGACTTTCCATAGGACCTATTTTACTGACAGGATTTATCACTACTTTAGCCACTTTAGCAGCTTGGCCTGTTACTCGAAATTCGCGATTGTTCTATTTCCTGATGTTAGCAATGTACAGTGGCCAAATAGGATTATTTTCTTCTCGAGACCTTTTACTTTTTTTTCTCATGTGGGAGTTAGAATTAATTCCTGTTTACTTACTTTTATCCATGTGGGGAGGAAAGAAACGTTTGTACTCAGCCACAAAGTTTATTTTGTACACTGCCGGGGGTTCCATTTTTCTCTTAATAGGAGTTCTAGGTATGGGTTTATATGGTTCCAATGAACCGATATTGGATTTTGAAAGATTAGCTAATCAGTCATATCCTGTGACATTAGAAATAATATTCTATTTGGGCTTCCTTATTGCTTATGCTGTCAAATCGCCGATTATACCCCTACATACATGGCTACCAGATACCCATGGGGAAGCACATTACAGTACATGTATGCTTCTAGCTGGAATCTTATTAAAAATGGGGGCATATGGATTGATTCGGATCAATATGGAATTATTACCGCACGCCCACTCTATATTTTCTCCCTGGTTGGTAATAATAGGGACAATACAAATAATCTATGCAGCTTCAACCTCTCTTGGTCAACGCAATTTAAAAAAGAGAATAGCCTATTCTTCTGTATCTCACATGGGTTTCATAATTATAGGAATTGGTTCTATAACCGATATGGGACTCAACGGAGCCGTTTTACAAATACTCTCTCATGGATTTATTGGTGCTGCACTTTTTTTCTTGGTAGGAACGAGTTGTGATAGAATACGTCTTGTTTATCTCGACGAAATGGGGGGGATATCGATCCCAATGCCAAAAATATTTACCATGTTTAGTAGTTTCTCGATGGCTTCTCTTGCATTGCCAGGAATGAGTGGTTTTGTTGCAGAATTAGTAGTATTTTTTGGAATAATTACCAGTCCAAAATATCTTTTAATGCCCAAAATACTAATTACCTTTGTAATGGCAATTGGAATGATATTAACTCCTATTTATTTATTATCTATGTTACGTCAGATGTTTTATGGATACAAACTATTCAATGTTCCAAACTCCAATTTTGTGGATTCTGGACCACGAGAACTATTTGTTTCAATCTGTATCTTTTTACCCGTAATAGGGATTGGTATTTATCCTGATTTTGTTCTTTCGCTATCAGTTGACAAGGTACAAACTATCCTATCTAATTATTTTCATAGATAGTTTTCATTAATCAGATAGAAAACAAAGTCTTAGCATTTTGAATTTGAAGATTTTTGAGCTGTACAACACAAAAAATAAAGTGAATTAGAATTATAATAAGATATATTCCGAGTTTTTGAGAACCATTTGAATCAAGGAATCATTCAAATGGTTCTCAAAAACCTGCACAAACTTTCCGTTACGTATTGTACGACGGTCTTATGTTCTTATGTATTCCTCATGGAATTTGTTCAATTAGATGTTAATGTGAATGAACCATAACTATGTAGACCTATTCCTAATAGATTGATCCCAAAATAGCATATCCAAATTATAAGAAATCCTATAGACGCTACAAGTGACGAATTCGTACCTTGCAAACTTGGATTTGTTCTAGTATGTGAATAAATCGCAAATATGGTCCAAGTAATAAATGCCCAAGTTTCTTTGGGGTCCCAATTCCAATAAGATCCCCATGCCTCGTTAGCCCATACTGCTCCAGAAAGAATACCTATGGTTAAAAAGGTAAACCCTAAACTAATGACACGATAACTCCAATAATCCAAACGCTGAGTTAATTGATATTTGTAATAATTTTGAAATGGAACAAAAGAAGTGTGTTTAAAAACATTTTTTTTTTTGTTCAAGTATTCGATTTTGTCAAATAAAAATGACTTAATCTTAATTAAGAAAATTTTTATTTGACAAAAAATATCGATGTTTTTACGAAATGTAATGACTAGAAAAGCGACTGATAATAACGACCCACATAAAAGAGCTGCATAGCTCAATAACATCATACTTACGTGCATCATTAACCACTGAGATTGTAGAGCAGGTACTAATCTTGACGATTGATGCATTTCACTTGAAAGACCCGATGTGGCGAAACCTTGGGTAAAAATGGCACTTGGGGCGGTTATTGCACTTAAATCATTTTTATGATTCCATATCTTAGAAATTAGATGAATAATGGAAAAACTCCACGAAAGGAAGATTAAAGACTCGTATAAATTACTTAATGGAAAATGTCTCGAAGAAATCCAACGAGTAACTAATAATCCTGTTATAGAAAAAAAAGTAACTATCATTCCTTTTTCCGACGAATCACGCAACCCTATGATTTCGTGTACTAATAGGGTCATCAAATGAATCGTAATCACAATTGAAATGATCGAAAAAGAGAGATGAGTTAATATATGTTCTAAAGTCACAAATATCATACATAAAAAAGGTCCCATTACAGAATGGAAATCGGGAATTAAATACATTATAGGATCCATTGTATCTTTTTTACAGTATGCCGCCACTCGGACTCGAACCGAGATGCTCTAGCACTGCTTCCTAAGAGCAGCGTGTCTACCGATTTCACCATAGCGGCTTACTTGAAATAATAATAGTCAATTCATGTTGAATCGTCTAGATCTAGATTCAAGGATTCAATATAGTTTAGGAAATATTAGAACTAATAAATAAGAGCTCTTTAAAATTCATCTTTGAATTTTCAATAATTTTGACTTAGGTTAGTATCATCGTAGGTTCCGTTTTAAGAATCCATTTTTACGTACTATCCGTATATTAAGTTCTCCCGGAACACTTGTAACTTGAAATACAAATTTGGTTTTCAGTCGAAACAGAAACTAAGAATTGTGAATTGTCCTCTTTTTATATTTTTTATTTATTTTGAATTGAATCCACGAAATCAGATAAATGAAAAACAAATTAAATTGTCAAAGAGATTTTTTTTCTAAACGAAAAAAAAAATAAATAGGATTTCATATGTATCACAATTCAATTACTAAATTGAAGTAATTTTTCTAACAATTTGTATACTTTTCTTAGTATCATTAAGTATTAATTAATTAATTAAAATATATAATATCAAATTAATATAATACTTTTTGTTGTTTGTTGTGTACATAATTTCTAAATAAAATTATGATAATATTTTATTTATGAAACCAACTTGGTCTTGAGTTAAGCATATAATAAAACAAAAGAGTTTCCGCATCCATCACAATTTTCTTTTCACAACGGAAAAATCTTTGTTCATTCTATTTTTCCGTTGTGAAAAGAAAATGAATAGGAAAAAAACATCTCACGAATTAATAAATAGATTATAATAAAAACTAGAATGAAAAAAAAATAATGATACTTAGAACCGACAGATAGAGAAATTCTTATTCTACATATCATAGCAGCTAGTTCTAACTAATATTGTATTGAGTTCAATACATCAATACATTTAGTTAAAGGGAATTATTCATATTCCAAAATTGGAAATTCTTCTAGCCATGGAAATTCCGATTATTCCAAGATTTTCTTATTTGTTTGTCGCACAAAAAAACTTTTTGAATCTCCAGTAGAAACTGACTTTGCTAAAGAAAAAGCTTTTATTGCAGCTAAATATCCTTTTTTCTTCCAAATATTTCTACGAATACGTTTTTTTGATATAGAAGTACGTTTTTTTGGAACTGCCATTCAAAAAAAAAGAGTTACTCATTTTTATTGTTGTATGTGAAAGACATGTATTGCTCAAAATAGATCGTTCTTTTTAGTCATTTTCTATACTTAACTTAATTTCGTCGATAATAGTTTTTTCAGAACATACAATAAAAATATATTATTTATATATTTATATATAAATATATGTATGACATGCATGTCACATATATAACAATGTCACATATTAACACACTAGGCAAAAAAATAGAAGAAAAAAGGGGGGGGGGAAATTCGAAAAGGAATTTTTATGACTATTAGTTTGGAATTGAATAAGCTCATATTGCCGTGTCTATAATGAAAATTCAAACTTAAACTACAATTAGTGGTTAATATGTTAAACAAGACATTCTATTACCTAAGAAGGAGAACCTCAATTTTTAGTTATTTTTTTTTTCAGTTCTATACGAAATAAAGAGTATTAGAATATTTCTGATACTTTCTTATTGGATTGGAATCCAATCAATTAGTTCCGCAATGAGTTAGGTAATTAAATTACTACAAATAAAATCACTAGAATAACTAGGTCTTTTTTTTTTGTCTATTTATTGAGGCATACTATGATTTATATTCGACTGTTTTGGTATGATTGTTTTTACTTACTATACTATAGTATATGATATGATTACATATTGCCAGAATAGGATGGTAGTATAGTCGTAGAATGATTCAAAATCTCATATTTCCCATTTTTTTATTTTATTAACTATCTTTCTTTAGTTAATTCTTTAGTTAAAAGTTAAAGTTAATAACTAAGTAATTACTTTTATCTAGCTATTTGGTCATATCATTTGAATTGGAACTTTTGAATATTTCCAATATCTGAGAAAAGTCAGAATAATGAAAAATAAAAATAGTTGAGTTTTTCATATCTTTTTTTGTTGATTTTGTTATTGTTCCTTTCGAAAGCGATAAGAATTGATGAATCGGAAACAATTAAATTATAAGAAAAAAAATGAAAATTTGTTTTTTTTATGGAACATACATATAAATATGCATGGATAATACCCTTTCTTCCATTTCCAGTTACTATGTTAATAGGATTTGGACTTCTGCTTATTCCGACAGCAACAAAAAATATTCGTCGTATGTGGGCTTTTCCGAGTGTTTTGATGCTAAGTATAGCTATGGCATTTTCGGCCAATCTATCTATTCAGCAAATAAATGGAAATTTTATCTATCAATATCTATGGTCTTGGACCGTCAATAATGATTTTTCTTTAGAGTTCGGACACTTGATCGATCCACTTACTTCTATTATGTCAATATTAATTACTACTGTTGGAATTATGGTTCTTATTTATAGTGACAATTATATGTCTCACGATCAAGGATATTTGAGATTTTTTGCCTATATGAGTTTTTTCAATAGTTCTATGTTAGGATTAGTTACTAGTTCCAATTTGATACAAATTTATATTTTTTGGGAACTTGTAGGAATGTGTTCCTATTTATTAATAGGTTTTTGGTTCACACGACCGAGTGCGGCAAGTGCTTGCCAAAAAGCTTTTGTAACCAATCGTATAGGGGATTTTGGTTTATTATTAGGAATTTTAGGACTTTATTGGATAACTGGTAGTTTAGAATTTCGGGATTTGTTCGAAATAGTTAATAACTTGGTTCATCATAATGGAGTAAATTCCTTATTTGCTACTCTGTGTGCTTTTTTTTTATTCGTTGGTGCAGTTGCTAAATCCGCACAATTCCCCCTTCACATATGGTTACCTGATGCTATGGAAGGACCCACTCCCATTTCTGCTCTTATACATGCTGCTACTATGGTAGCAGCGGGAATTTTTCTTGTAGCTCGGCTTCTTCCTCTTTTCATAGTTATACCTTCCATAATGAATATAATTTCTTCAATAGGCGTAATAACAGTACTATTAGGAGCTACTTTGGCTCTTGCTCAAAGAGACATTAAAAGAAGTTTAGCTTACTCGACAATGTCTCAATTGGGTTATATTATGTTAGCTCTGGGTATAGGTTCTTATCGAGCCGCTTTATTCCATTTGATCACTCACGCCTATTCGAAAGCTTTATTGTTTTTGGGATCCGGATCAATTATTCATTCAATGGAACCCATTGTTGGATATTCACCAGATAAAAGTCAAAATATGGTTCTTATGGGCGGTTTAACAAAATATGTTCCAATTACAAGAATTACCTTTTTCTTAGGTACACTCTCCCTTTGTGGTATTCCGCCTCTTGCTTGTTTTTGGTCCAAAGATGAAATTCTTAACGATAGTTGGTTGTATTCACCAACTTTCGCAATAATAGCTTCCTTTACAGCGGGATTAACCGCATTTTATATGTTTCGGATGTATTTACTTACCTTTGATGGACATTTGCGCATTCATTTTCAAAATTACAGTAGCACTAAAAATAGTTCTTTCTATTCAATATCTTTATGGGGAAAAAAAGTGCCAAAAGCAGTCAATAGAAATTTACTTTTATCAACAATGAATAATAAGGTCTCCTTTTTTTCAAAGGATACATATCAAATTGATGATAATGGAAGAAATAGAATACGATATTTTAGTACTCACTTTAGAAATAAATATACTTACACCTATCCTCATGAGTCGGACAATACTATGTTATTTCCTCTGCTTGTATTGGTACTATTTACTTTATTCGTTGGATCAATCGGAATTCATTTTGATCAAGGAGTAATAGATTTTGATCTATTATCGAAATGGTTAACTCCGTCCACAAACTTTTTCCATCCAAATTTGAATGGTTCCTCAGATTGGTATGATTTTTTGAAAAATGCAGTTTTTTCGGTCAGTATAGCTCTTTTTGGATTATTTATAGCATCTATTTTATATGGATCTGTTTATTCATCTCTACCGAATTTGGACTTAGTCAATTTGTTTGTAAAGGGGGGCCCCAAGAGAATTCTCTTGGACCAAGTGGAAAATGTGATATACAATTGGTCATATAATCGTGGTTACATAGATATTTTTTATACTAGGATTTTTACTGTAGGTATAAGAGGATTAGCTGCACGAATTCAGTTTTTTGATAGACATATAATTGATGGAATTACAAACGGGGTCGGCGTTACCAGTTTCTTTATAGGGGAAGGGGTTAAATATATGGGAGGTGGACGAGTCTCTTCTTATCTATTCTTGTATTTATCTTATGTATCAATCTTTTTTTTCATTTTTCTCTTCTTTTTTTAAGTTAAGTTTTACCAATTCCAAATTATCTTGATGAGTATCAAGATAAAAATCCTCGTAGTCTGGGCTATCTTTGTCTTCTTCGTAAGTTGTTTCTACATCGTTTTCTTCTTTTCTTTCTCCCCTTTCTTCCGTTTCTTTCAGTTTCTTAGTGACAATAGGCGACGGCATTCTGCCTAAATAGTAGACACAGGTGATAAATAAGAGAATACTAAAGATTCGAGCCATAGAATTTCTCAATTCTGACACAAGGTACTTATTATTAGATCGAATCGAATGATTTTGCCGTATCCAGAATAATACCAAGCCAACCCATTTCATGAATAAAATGTGACCAATTAACCAACCAACAAAACTACTTGTTACAAATAACATCTTGTTGTTGCATCGAAACATATAAATGTTGACTAATCTGGCTAACGTTGAACTTGGTAAAATGAAATGGTTGAATAATTGAAAAATTAGATTATTTAGGAATACACATTGAATGCTGAGATTACGCATTGAATTTCTGGTAGTAGATCCATAATAAAAAAAGTTTTTGTGATTGTTCCAGAAGAAATGAAACAAAAGATACGGTAGAACTAGGACAGTTATTGTATGAGGTCTACCCA